TTTTATATAAAATATATAAAGAAGAATAGAAATATATATTCTATATATTCTATAAAGTCAAGAATATTATAGAAATAAATATCTATAGAAATAAATATAGAAATAAAAAGAATAAAGAAAGGCTCTTATTTTAATCATTTTATGTGTAATGTAACATAGTAATTATTTGATTTGTTTGAATTACTTTTTCTTTTTCCATTTGGAAAGATGGCTGAGTGGACGAAAGCGTCGGATTGCTAATCCGTTGTATGAGTCATTCGTACCGAGGGTTCGAATCCCTCTCTTTCCGTTGATGACTTAGTATTTTATTTACTATTTATATTTAATTTCGTTTTTTTTTTTTTTTTTCGAAATTCTCGAACCCTTTTTCTAGTTAAAGGTCTAGAATAGATGAAAATACTAAGACAATTTAAATTTAGTAAGCAAGCAAAGTCCCCTTTTTATTCTTCGCGTCCAGGATTACGCCCTGGATCGTTAGATAGGAATCCGAAAATGAATAGAGAAACAAAGAATATCACTACTGTGTAAACGAAGAGTTTGAGAATAAGCATTACACAATCTCCAAGATTTTTTTTTGAGAAAAGAGAATAGATTCTCCATTTTTATACCACATATTCTATTTTGACGCCGAGAAATGAAGTGTTTTCTAGAAGTCGAAAAGCATTTTTAGACATTTTTTTTTAATTAAATATGGAATAAGAGTTTTTTATTTGATTATTATCCAAAATTTCTTTCATACCCACAATTTTATATTGTGGAGTACCCCAATGGGGTCTTTCACGGAAAAAATGGTTAGAATCGGAAAGGGGGTAATCCAGATTTGATTTATCGTGGCTATCCAAGAATTCTACTCTTTGAATTGAGGGTTCATACTCTAAGACTTATTTGATCTTATATTAGTATTAGAATGAGAATTTTTTCTCGAATAAATCGTTCATTTTTCTAGAACAAAATTAAAACAAAATAAAAAATCTTATCGAAAACTTACAGCAGCTTGCCAAACAAAAGCTAAGAGAAAAAAAAGAACAGGTATGACGGGCATAAAATCTATGATTGGACTCAAAAAAGCGTAGGCTTCGGGCAATTTGGCGAAGACAAAACTACACGAAGAAAGTGTAGAATTAAGACATATAGAGATCAAACTAAAGATATTAAGCATAACAGATATTTTGTTCTTGGAGATAATTGCATTTTGATTGAGTTATTGATATAAGGAAAAATGAAGAAAGCAAGGTAGATCAAAAATCAATCTTTCTTTTTTTTTTTGAACTTACTCAATCAAAACCCCTTCACTTCTCAAATCAAAAGAGAATAGAAGAAATAATACTTTCATACAATATGTTAATTGAATTCTATGTAATGATCAATAAATTAAGTTTAATTCTATACTTACACGTGTCAAAAAATTAGAATAACAATCGAATTGATGCTATAGATATTTGGACTGGAATTGACAAACAATCAATATTACTATATAGTATTAGTTAGAGTCGAATAGAAATCGAAGTGGGGCGTGGCCAAGTGGTAAGGCAACGGGTTTTGGTCCCGCTATTCGAAGGTTCGAATCCTTTCGTCCCAGAGCATATTTTTATTCTATCATAATAAATCTTTTTTGAACAACCTTTCAATATAATAAAAGAATATTGGATAGAATTTTCTTCTTTTTTCTCTTTCTGATTTTTTTAACGATTCCTTTCTGAATCCTATCTTTTTCACAAACTGAATCGAGTTCAAATGGCACGCAGATATAACTCAATCAATTTGGGATCCAATCCAGGCAAGACAAGATAGGATTATAGATTGATCAAAAAAAAATGGAATTCATAAATTCAAAAAACCAGATCAACTCTTCATCATATATTTATATTCAATTCATATGGAAGGAAATTTTATATTTAGAAAATCTTACGCCTTAGATCTATTTGATTAAATTTTCAATGATGCAGTCATAATCAAAATGCGAAAAAAAGCTTCTATATTCCCTATCCCTTAAATTTTCATGAGGTAGTTCAATTTTGAATTCTCTGTGTTTTGAAAATTTATGAATTAGTAGATTTATGAATTATAATATAAGCAAGACAAGAAAGAAAAGAGGGGATTTTACTACTGTACTGATTAAATTCAATCAATGGGATTAAGTCTCCTAAACTAAGAATGCCTTGGGGTCAAATTATATAAAATTTGACTAAAATTAGATTCTATATATAGATACTCCTAAATATGAATAGAAATATTCTAATATAGAATCTAAGAATCTATAATAAAATAGATAAAATAAAATAGAATATTTAATATATAAATAGAATAATCTAAAATAGATTGAATCTAGAGTCTAAATTTCTATGTCTATGTACCAACAAAACTAATGACTATTCCTGATTCCATAATTGAATCAATTGCATACCGGATCAAAATTAGAGGAATGTTATGGTAAAACTTCGTTTGAAACGATGTGGTAGAAAGCAACGTGCGACTTGAAGGACATGATTCGTTGTGGATTTTTATATCCATCATTTTATATAAGAAAAGTGCTCTTGGCTCGATATCCTTTATTCTCTTCCACTAGAACCCAGATTTTTGGGGTTGTAATGGAAATAATGATGGAGTGGAGCTCGAGTAGAAAGTATTGATTCATTTCTTAAGGGCAAGGATCTAGGGTTAGTATCAATCAAAAAGTTGGAACAACTTCGTAAGTATATCTTTGAAAAAAAAAAAAAAAAGAAATGGAAAGATCAATTCGAACAAGTTTCCATTTAAATCCAAAAGGAAATTTGTTGGAATTGAGAAAACCTTTTCAATAATTTCGATAAGAAAAAAAGTATATCGTGCGGGAATCAACCGTTCGTATGATTCTTTGATAGAAAGAAATCACAAAAAGGGTATGTTGCTGCCATTTTGAAAGGATTAAAGATCAACGAAGTAATGTCTAAACCTACTGATTCAAAGCAAAGATAAAGGATTCCGGAACAAGCAAACACCCTTTCAATTGTCTCAACAACTGGATCAGACTGAAGAATGAAAATAGCAAATAGATTCTAAATGAGACAAACAAAAGAAAGGGGATTAGAGACCACTCAAAAAAGGAAATCCAAAAGGATTTTGAGCTATTTGAGAGTTATTCAACTTGAGTTATGAGTACAAATGATTTTTTCAGCAAAGAAGAAAAAAGGATTTAATTCCTAGTCTAATGGATTTGATGATTTTATGGACCTATTTTCTATTATATTCTATATACATAACTTCGAATCATTTTTCTCGAGCCGTACGAGGAGAAAACTTCCTATACGTTTCTAGGGGGGGTTGTTCATCTAATCTATCCCAATGAGCCGTCTATCGAATCGTTGCAATTGATGTTCGATCCCGAAGAGAGGGAAGAGATCTTCGGAAAGTGGGTTTTTATGATCCGATAAAAAATCAAACTTATTTAAATGTTCCTGCTATTCTATATTTCCTTGAAAAGGGTGCTCAATCTACAGGAACTGTTCATGATATTTTAAAGAAGGCGGAGGTTTTTAAGGAACTTCGCCTTAGTCAAATGAAATTCCATTAATGAAATACAAAGAGAATGAGGGTGACTCATATATAGTTTGGTATAATCTTTCTTATTCCCCCTTTCTCTTGTCTATTCATACATTTTTTATTTTTCCCATAAAATCTCGTACAATAAAAAAAGTTCATTTTATTGATAAGATGGATTGAAAAAAGATCAAGTGAATAAATGAATCAATTTTATCTTGAACGAGTCAAAATACAAAATAGTTGGATTTAGAAATTTATAAATCGAAAATTCGGGCATTACCTTCAATTGGAAGGTTTTCGTTGAAACTCTACTAATAATTAAAAAAAATTTAAGTTTGCTTTTTTAAGATATATTTATTGATATATTTTTATTGAATAAACCAGAAACACTATCTTTTTCCTACTTCTTTTTTTATTCTAGCTACACTTATACTTTTTCTATCCATGTAGATTTTTTATGTAGTGCCAATCCAACAAAAGTTTATTCTTATCCTTCGATTTCATATATTTTTTTTGATATAATTTTTTTTATTATTCTTTTTTCATTCTATTTCAATTTAATTGAATTTTTTCTACATTTTTTCTTTTTTAACATATATATTGACAATAGTGTATTGAACAAATAAAATAGAGTTCAATCGTAACTAAATAGATGATCTATTTAGTTTTCTCATGGATTTCTGCCTCCCGTCCACTATATTATATAGGTTTGGTTTTTTACTTTATTCAAGGATTCGTTGAATTTTCTTTGATATAATTTTCAAATACGATTTCTATTTTCTAATACTATCTAATAGAATAATAGAGAAAGTGGTCTAGCTTTTATTTGTTTGAGAATTTTTTGTGATCTGTTTGTTTTTATGTTCAGAATTGATTAGAAAACTTTTTTAGATTTCTTGCTAACTCAATGTTTTGATTTCGTTGTATAATTTCTTTATTTTCATTCCGATTCTATCTACATACTTTTTGGGTTGCTAACTCAACGGTAGAGTACTCGGCTTTTAAGTGCGGCTAGGATCTTTTATACATTTGGATGAAGCGAGGGATTCGTCCATGCCATCGGTAGAGTTTGTGAGACCACGACTGATCCTGAAAGGAATGAGTGGAAAAAAGAGCATGTCGTATCAATGGAGAATTCTGAGAATATTTAATTCTTACCAGATTGGTAAAAAACTTTGTTTGAATTCATTTAGTTCGAAGAATTCAAAGTTGGGTCAATTGAATAAATGGATCGAGTCCTATGGCTCTAATTGTAGGGAAAGAAAAAGCAACGAGCTTATGTTCTAAATTTGAATTTGAATAATTATCCGCCCTAATTAAATGTTAAAAATAGATTAGTGACTGATGCGGTGCGGGAAAGGCTTTTCCCATAAATGGATTATCCGTTTTTTAGTGAATCCTAATTATTAGTCATTTTCTATTAGAAAATGGAGATGAATGTGTAAAAGAAAGAGTATATTGATAAGGATACTTTTTCAAAA